TTTTATTTATTATTATTTTCTTTTTTCTTTCTTATTTAGTTATTATATTATAATAAATTATAAAAATATATAATAAATTAATTATATTATAAATAAATTAATTACATTATAATAAATTATAATTAATAAATAATATATTTATTATATATATTTATTATAATTATAAATAATTATATAATTATAATAAATTACAATTATCAATTATAAAGTTATAAATCAATTTTATATTTTTTATATATTTTCTAATTTTTTCTTTTTTATAGTTATACTTTTTTATTTTACCGCTCTCAATCTTAGGAGAAAGACACTCAGAATAGAAAGAAAAAAAATTATTGAAATAAATCTACGCTTGTTGAAGGTGAAGTTTGTAAATAAAACAAGCCCTTCTGTCGTGTATCCCCGATTAATGCAGCCTCAGATGCTTCAATTGTCGATTTTAGAGTATTGAGCGAAAGGTTACCCTATGGGTTAGGTCAAACCTACTCCACTAGTACCAATAGGGGGCATAGGGGAAGAGGCACTACTCCTAGGAATCAACAACACGAAAACTTTGGTATAAATTATACCTTTTCTTTATCAGGATCGGGACTAACAAGAATGGTTGGGACAACAAACATCCATCTCGTTCGTATTTTGGATACCCATATAACCATCGAAGACTGTTGAAGTGACTAATTCCTGGAAATTAAGAGGCGTTGAAGACAAAGAAATTGTTGGAGTCACCCTTTTTTATTTTATCTAGTACCAACATGCTTGATGTTAAGGAAAGGTTTTTTACAAGAAGGTTGGCTAGAGATTTCTTGTAAAAACACTAGCCCCACTCAGTTTATAATGAGACTATTTCATTTCAATCTTTGTGGATTCCATGTATTATTCTCATTATGCACATAAAGGAGGAGCCGTATGAGATGAAAATCTCATGTACGGTTCTGAAACGGAGATTCTTTGAATCGAACGACGGCCGTAACGGATGTCGGCTCAATCCGAAGGAAATTATGCGGAAGCTTTACAGAATTATTATGAAGCTATGCGATTAGAAATCGATCCCTATGATCGAAGTTATATACTCTATAACATAGGCCTTATCCACACAAGGAACGGAGAACATACGAAAGCTTTGGAATATTATTTTCGGGCACTAGAGCGGAACCCATTCTTACCACAAGCTTTTAATAATATGGCCGTGATCTGTCATTACGTGCGACTATCTCCACTATAGAAAGGGAAAGAAAGAGCAAATCCGTTAATAAATACTAGAAAAAATAGGCTTTCTACATATGTATCGTCCAAAACAACGATTTTTATCAGCTGTAGTAAAGAAATGCACTTCATAGAAGTGGAAATATGACTAAATTGGTATGCCTAGATACTTTATTCTATGGATAAAGGGTCTAATTGAAAAGGAAGCGCCGTAAAGATCAATTCGCGAGATTTTGGGCCGATACAATAACAACTGCTTACTTATGTCATGATATGAGATAAAAGTTAGGAATCCACTTATGTAATAGAGTTGATCCCCTAAGGTATTGAGCAGCGGTGTAGCATCAGATCCCAACGATAGTAAGTCTTTTCCTTCTTATGAAGAAAGTCTTTTTCAAAGATTCTATATAAATTTATATATGAAACCGAGATAGTTACCTTTCAGAAAATTCTAATGATAGCGGAAATACCTATGCTTTATGAAGGTGGGAGAAAAGATAAAACTGATTAAATCATTAAGCAAAATTAAAGTTTGAAACTCATAACCTCTTTTGGTTAACTCGAGAGAAAAAAATGGGATAGATCCATAAGAAATCTTATTCAATTATATATGGTAGATTAAAAAAATGAGATACTAAAAGAATTTGACTGCTGAGCCGTATGAGGTCGGAAACTCTCAAGTACGGTTCTAAGGGAAGGAATTTACCCGCCTATTCCGACCGGGGAGAACAGGCCATTCGACAAGGAGATTCTGAAATTGCGGAGGCTTGGTTCGACCAAGCTGCCGAGTATTGGAAACAGGCTATAGCGCTTACTCCTGGGAATTATATTGAAGCGCAAAATTGGTTGAAGATCACAAGGCGTTTCGAATAAGAACACTATTTTATTCTAACTATTTTTTTTTTTTTTTATTTGTTATAATGAATTGTTTATGAATTGTTTGTTGTCTCTATCAGTCAAATAAAATGGATCATTTCTCTGGGAAGAACCAATCAAAAAATTTCATTATATCCCTTCTCCTTCTAAGATCGTTCTATTTCGTCTGTTATTTCGTAGGGATAAACGATATACAGATAAGTTAGAAAATATATTTCTTTTCTGCTGTTAATAATAATAACTAATAAAAGTAAAAGAGACCCTCGAATGACTAAATAGAAATACTGGTATGTCTCTTAGTAATGACTAATGACTGTTCACACGGTTTGGAATAGAGTAATAGTAATATATTCTATGTAAGACATAAAGTGTCTTCATTTAGGAACTTCTAATTGAGATATGAATACATTAGGTTGCACAAAAA